ATAGCCGGACAATTAAAAAATAGAGTGTCATTCCGCAAAGCAATGAAAAAAGCTATTGAATTAACCGAACAAGCAGGTACAAAAGGAATTCAAATACAAATTGCAGGGCGTATCGACGGAAAAGAAATTGCACGTGTCGAATGGATCAGAGAAGGTAGGGTACCTCTACAAACCATTAGGGCTAAAATTGATTACTGTTCCTATACAGTTCGAACTATCTATGGGGCTTTAGGTATCAAAATTTGGATATTTGTAAACGAGTAATAATAAAACCTTTACTTAAACTTATCTTTAGGTCTATCAGTTAATAGAACAAAAAAAAATTCTTTCATTCTTTTTTGTCTGTTAAATCAAAACAAAAACAAATAATTCTATAAGGTTGAATAAAGATTCCATTAATTATTTGATTCGATATAATTATAATTGCTATGCTTAGTGTGTGACTCGTTAATTTTTTAGGGTTCGATTCAAAAAAAAAAAGACCAGCCCATAGTATGAACTAATAACCAACTCATCGTTTCGCATTATCTGGATATAAAGAAACAGTCAAGATATATTGGTCATATCATTGTAGCAACTGAAATCTTTTTTAGATAAAAAAAAAGAAAAACCAATTTTATTCTGAGTTGCGAAAGAATAAAAGGAAAGTATATAGATAAATGGAAGGGTGAGAGAAAGAGAGAAAAAAAATCTATGATATAGAATTCCAATATGTAAGGTCGATGATTCATCTCATAAAGGGAAATGTAATAAAGCATTAATACTAATTGATCCCTAATTAAACAAAATAAAATCGTTCTTATAGACTTATAAGATCTTATAGACTTATAGAATAGAACAAAAAAATCAAGAGCCCCGAGTCAATAAAGACTGAGAGTATTGACTCAAGAACAAATTTCATTTAGGGGCTCCGTTGTAGAATCCAGACCTAACCATTAATCGCGAAGCGATGGGAACGACAGAACCCCTGATTGCATAAGATTCTATTGAAAACGAATCCTAATGGTTCATTGGGTAGGATGGCGGAATGAACTAGGAACTCATTTATTCTGAAAAATCGTGTCATGAATTAATCCTAAAATAAAAGTAATGCCATGCACTAATCCGATAAACTGAATATTAAATAAAGTAAATATTCGCCCGCGAAAATCTTTCTTTTTTGGATTTCAAAATTGTAGTCGATCCAATATTATAATATAAAAATTATAATATAAAAGCAAAACAAACTACAGATTCGTTATAACCTTATAATAAAAATAAAACAAGATTTGATTTTTTATAATTATCAATCGAATGTATGTTTAGTTATATCTAAAAAAAAAAGATATATCAATTTCTACTAAATTATCAAAGACTCTCATGATTCAATATATTATTTAATTTATTAAATACATGTATATTATTTTATAATCGTTAATCGTTTCGTTCGTGAGGAGCTGGATGAGAAGAAAATCTCATGTCCAGCTCTGTAGTAGAGATGGAAGTAATAAATAACCATCAACTATAACCCCAAAAGAACCCGATTCCGTAAACACCATAGAGGAAGAATGAAAGGAATATCTTATCGAGGTAATCGTATTTGCTTCGGTAGATATGCCCTTCAAGCGCTTGAACCTGCTTGGATCACATCTAGACAAATAGAAGCAGGGCGACGAGCAATGACACGAAACGCACGCCGCGGCGGAAAAATATGGGTACGTATATTTCCAGACAAACCAGTTACAGTAAGACCTACAGAAACACGTATGGGTTCAGGAAAAGGATCTCCTGAATATTGGGTAGCTGTCGTTAAACCAGGTAGAATACTTTATGAAATGAGCGGAGTACCAGAAAATATAGCCAGAAAGGCTATTTCAATAGCGGCATCCAAAATGCCTATACGAACTCAATTCATTATTTCAGGATAGGAATGTAGAACCAAAAGAAAGAGGTTTTTCGGATGAAAAAAACCAATTGCAGGTTTCTTTATTTTGTTTTGAATAAACAATATTTCTTTTTTTTTACTGAGCCCTTTGCTTTGCCCTTGCATTGAAAAACAGAGAAAAAACGATATGATTCAACCTCAAACCCATTTGAATGTAGCGGATAACAGCGGAGCCAGAAAATTGATGTGTATTCGAATCATAGGAGCTAGTAATCGACGATATGCTAAGATCGGTGACGTTGTTGTTGCTGTAATCAAGGAAGCAATACCAAATACACCGCTAGAAAGATCAGAAGTGATCAGAGCCGTAATTGTACGTACTTGTAAAGAACTAAAACGCGACAATGGTATGATAATACGATATGATGACAATGCTGCGGTTGTTATTGATCAAGAAGGAAATCCAAAAGGAACTCGAATTTTTGGCGCAATCGCCCGGGAATTAAGACAATTAAATTTCACTAAAATAGTTTCGTTAGCACCCGAAGTATTATAAGATGAGACCATAATAGAGCTTATAGTATTTGAATGAAATTGATTAATTTAGTAGATTGTTTGTGGTTCACGTATATGCCTTTAATATTTCATAAATATTTAATAATTCAGAAAAAAAAAAAGAGCATGTTGATTATATCAATTAGATCAAAATTCGAGGACAACAAAAATCTTAGTTTCTTATGAGTAAAGACACTATTGCTAACATACTAACTTCTATACGAAATGCTGACATGAATAAAAAAAGAACAGTTCGAATACCATATACTAACATCACTGAAAACATTCTTAAAATCCTTTTACGAGAAGGTTTTATTGAAAACCTGAGGAAACATCAGGAAAGCAACAATCTTTTTTTGGTTTTAACCCTACGACATAGAAGGAAAAGGAATAGGAAAGGACCAGATAAAACTGTTTTAAATTTAAAACAGATCAGTCGACCCGGTCTACGAATCTATTATAATTATCAACGAATCCCAAGAATTTTAGGAGGGATGGGAATTGTAATTCTTTCTACTTCTCGAGGTATAATGACAGACAAAGAAGCTCGACTAGAAAGAATCGGTGGAGAAATTTTGTGCTATATATGGTAATCTTTTATGATATACAAATTATATTATAGAACTTTTGTATGTGTGAAAAAAGGGTAGGTTTCTAATATTATGCCTCACACATTAGTTGATACCTCAAGTGAAAGAACAAAAAAAGACTCATTAAGGTTTAATTTCTGAATCACTTCCCAATGGTATTAGTGATTAGGTGATTTTATAAATTTCAACATTCATTTCATGGAGATACAATTCAAAATTCAAAATTTCAAGAAACTTATTTTCTTCCAATAAAGAGATTCAGAATTAAGTTAAGGAATGACAAATATGAAAATAAGAGCCTCCGTCCGTAAAATTTGTGAAAAATGTCGACTGATCCGTAGGCGAGGACGAATTATAGTAATTTGTTCCAACCCAAAACATAAACAAAGACAAGGATAGAGAATTTTTAGAAAAAAGGGGGGGAAGGGAACTCCATAAATCTAAAGGACCCAATGTTCAAATAAATAAAAATAAATAAAAGCTCTGTTTTGATCTTAAATGGATATATCCATATATCTCTGGCTTAGATTTATGAGATGGCAAAACCTATACCAAGAATTGGTTCACGTAAGAATAGACATATGAGTTCACGTAAAAATGCCCGTAGAATACCAAAGGGAGTTATTCATGTTCAAGCAAGTTTCAACAATACTATTGTGACTGTTACAGATGTACGGGGGCGGGTAATTTCTTGGTCCTCCGCCGGTACTTGTGGATTCAAGGGTGCAAGAAGAGGGACACCTTTTGCCGCTCAAACCGTAGCAGGAAATGCTATTCGGGCAGTAATGGATCAAGGTATGCAACGAGCAGAAGTCATGATAAAGGGCCCCGGTCTCGGAAGAGATGCGGCATTAAGGGCTATTCGTAGAAGTGGTATACTATTAAGTTTCATACGAGACGTAACCCCTATGCCACATAATGGATGCAGGCCCCCTAAAAAAAGACGTGTGTAAAACTAAACATTGAAAATATTTCAAGAGAAATAAATAATTCAATGATTTGATCAAATAATATTACTATGGTTCAAGAGAAAGTAACAGTATCTACTCGGCCACTACAGTGGAAATGTGTTGAATCAAGAGCAGACAGTAAACGTCTTTATTATGGACGCTTTATTCTGGCTCCACTTATGAGAGGACAAGCCGATACAATAGGCATTGCGATGAGAAGAGCTTTGCTTGGAGAAATAGAAGGAACATGTATCACACGCGTAAAATTCGAGAAACTACCACATGAATATTCTACCATAATCGGTATTCAAGAATCCGTACATGAAATTTTAATGAATTTGAAAGAAATTGTATTGAGAAGTAATCTATATGGAACTCGTGATGCGTCTATTTGTGTCAAGGGTCCCCGATATGTAACTGCTCAAGATATCATCTTACCACCTTCCGTGGAAATCGTTGATAATACACAGCATATAGCTAACCTAACAGAACCAATAACTTTGTGTATTGAATTACAAATCAAGAGGGATCGCGGATATCGTATAAAAACGCCAAATAACTTTCAAAATGGAAGTTATCCTATAGATGCTGTATTCATGCCTGTTCGAAATGCAAATCATAGTATTCATTCTTATGTGAATGGAAATGAAAACCAAGAAATACTTTTTCTCGAAATATGGACAAATGGAAGTTTAACTCCTAAAGAAGCACTTCATGAGGCTTCCCGAAATTTGATTGATTTATTTATTCCCTTTTTCCATGCAGAAGAACATTTAGAAAACAATCAACACAAAGGTACTTTACCCCTTTTTAATTTTCATGGTAGATTAGCTAAACCAAGGAAAACGAAAAAAGAAAAAGCATTGAAATATATTTATATTGACCAATCAGAATTGACCCCCAGGGTCTATAATTGTCTGAAAAGGTCTAATATCAATACATTTTTAGACCTTTTGAATAACAGTCAAGAAGAACTTATGAAAATTAAAGATTTTACGATAGAAGATGTCAAACATATATTGGACGTTCTAGAAATATAAA